TATCGACAAATTCTTGCGGAGTCCAAAGAAATGAAATAAAAAAAGACCCACTGTTCCAATTTCATCTCTATCGAATTTTAATATCAGAATAGTGGATATAGTCATGATTCAATGGGTCAGGTCCACTTACTTTTTCTTTTGTTGATTTCTAATCTTTACAATGGATTTGATTGGAATAGTGGAAAATAGGAATATTTGGCAATTCAAGAAATGACTTATCATTATTCATTCTCATTATTCATTATAATATAATAAACAAATGTTCAACTTTATAACTACTATACTCTAATTGAATTAGAATAATAACTTATTCTAATTCAATTAGACAGTTGGTTACTTTTTTTTATTACAAATATCAACAATATCTCTATTCTCCGCTCAAATATGAATACTAAGACTGGAGTTTTATGAAAAAATCGAAAGCCCCTTATCGGATTTGAACCGATGACTTACGCCTTACCATGGCGTTACTCTACCGCTGAGTTAAAAGGGCGCGTTTGATTCAATTCCTGAATGAATCATTATGCGGATAAGATATATCTATGTACATATATTATATACATAAGTACATGCAATAGACTCATAGTAGCTAGTGGCCCATTCGGGAACGAGAAATTGGATTTCCCTAGCGAGTATAGGTTAAGAATGGTTTATTGATATTGAATTTGATAAATATCAATGCAATGAATTATTTCAAGACTGACTCTAATTACTTTTCTTTTATTGAATTGATCCCTATCAGAACGAAATTCACTTGATTGATACATGTACCTACCAATTCGACATAGATCCAAGATATTTCGTCGAATCATGTGATGAAGAGATTCTATTTGTCCCCTGAAGCAAATTCTTAAAGAAAAAACCATTTTCGATAACTTGCCTCAGATTTATCGTTTGTTAATTTCCTGGCTTAGTGTGAGATAGGCATATCTCATCTTAACAACGAGTGAATCAATGAATGAAAGTGGAAGAAATGGAGTTTCACCTTTTTTCTGGCGGACAAGTCATTCCCTGAAAGGATCCTATCCTTCGTATTATTTTCTATTTCTATAGATAAATTTATCTATAGAAATTGATTATTATTTATTATATTTATTTAAATATTAATATTTAATATAGAATATTTAATAGAGTACTATCTAATAGAGTAATATCGATTTATAGTATAGATTTATATAATAGATTTATTAATAGATTTATATATAGAATGGCGCTTAGAATGAATGATTCATGAATAGAAATGACGAATCAAAAAATTCTATGGAATCATGAAAGGCAGAAAGATCCGTCGGATCTAGTCATACCATTACATTATATTGACAATTAAAAAAAACTGTTCATACTATGAGCATAGTATGATGGCGGTCGGGCAAGCATGCATGCCCCCATCGTCTAGTGGTTTAGGACATCTCTCTTTCAAGGAGGCAGCGGGGATTCGACTTCCCCTGGGGGTAGGGTACTACGAAAGGAAGTTGATCATGGATTATCAATAAGCCTAGAATTGATTCTTCCTGGGTCGATGCCCGAGCGGTTAATGGGGACGGACTGTAAATTCGTTGGCAATATGTCTACGCTGGTTCAAATCCAGCTCGGCCCAATAATTCGCTGATCCACCATGAAATGATATAACTCATTTGTTTTCCAGAAATTCCTGATAAGGAGGAATAAAAAAAAAAAAAGAAAACTTTATGATATATCCCTACTGCTATTTATTTGTGCTCTATTTATTTTTATTTGTTCCCACAAATGCGGATCTTGCTAATGATCTAGATTCATATCAGGATCTGTAAGTATAAAGTCTAAGGAAAAGAGGAAAGAAAAAAAAGACTCTTTTTGTTCATTGAAAGATTGATTATCAATCGATTTGACAATAACGAAAGGATTAATCCATGTCGCTCTCACTAAAGTGCGTATCCATGTGGATATCAATATATCATTCGCGTCTATGTTACAACACGGCGATTCTAAATAGAAATGGTTTGAATGAAATCATAAGAATATGTATGCTATACACCTTATTTCCCTGGGATTGTAGTTCAATTGGTCAGAGCACCGCCCTGTCAAGGCGGAAGCTGCGGGTTCGAGCCCCGTCAGTCCCGACGGATCCAATAAACACTCAATTCATCTCTCCATTTTCTGTGAAAAAGAGGACAAGGAGCAGAATTTCATTCCCAACGGAAATCCTTATTTCTTTTTTTTTTTTGCTTTTTCGTTTCGCATTTCTCATCAAACAAATCCGGTAATTTCCATTACTTCAACTAGTACCGATTGGTGGGAGAGAGACATATGTGGATTAGTACAATTATTGGTAGCATCATATTCAGAATTCCAAGAGATACCGCACTGGGTCGGACTTTTTCGATTGTTCCCGATCCGTGTAATGGAATAGAATACCCTATGTTTCCTGGAAGCACATACACAAATGGAATTCATTTCTTGTACGCTACAAAATGAATTTAACATAGTTACCCTGATAGAATACTTTTCAGATTAAACCTATCTCTTTTTCCGGTTCCGATTGTGTGTAATCTCAGTTACTAATTTGAATTTGAAACAATTTATCTCATTCAAATTGCACACTGAACTTTTGATATATGCGTCCCAGTCCTAATCCAAGGAAAGAGGATATTAATAAAAGAAAGATCAAACAAGGATCCCGCCCAAGGGAATGAATCATTTTTTTTCCTTTCGGATCCCATCGAAAAAAGAAAAAATTAGAAAATAGTGAATTTGATGGAATATTAGATCTTTTAGACTGGGACTCATCTTTATCACACTTCTTTGTCTTCCAAGAAAATTAGATCATTAAAAAAACGGAGTTTAGAACTTAACTCAGTCTTTTTTTTCCATTTGACTTCTATTGTTTGTTTGGGTTTGTAACCAATGGAAGTGGAAAAACGGTCAGATGATACTTCATCAGATGATTGTACAAGGAAGGTGGTAGCTTATAGAAAAGAAAGAAAGAATGGAAAAGAATGATAAATAAAGGAATTCTTGATTAGATTAGATCAGGAATCCATTTTTGGATTCGGTATGGATAAAAGATCTTCCTCTGTTATACTATTCAATTCTCGACGATGAATCGATTTGATAGCTCAGATATTGTTATTCATGATATTGATCTGATTCAATATCATCGAGATATAATTCATCTCATTGAATTTACAGGTGAAAGATTTCTCATCTCTATGGGATTAAATCCCGAGTTATTGCGAAGTAAAAAAAACGATGATATTATGGAAGTAAATATTCTTGCATTTATTGCTACTGCACTGTTCATTCTAGTTCCTACTGCTTTCTTACTTATCATTTACGTAAAAACAGTCAGTCAAAATGATTAATTTGAATGAAACTTGACTCCTTAGTTCTTATCAATGATTGAAGAAATAAAATCAAAAGGATTCCAATTTCGCGTCTTAAATGAAATGAGCGGACTAGAATCAGCAGTATTCTATGAGATCCGATAGTATGGTAGAAAGATTCATATATTTCTTTCTACCATACTATTTATTACTGTTATTGTAGTGTATAAAGTTGTACTGTATAAAGATAGAGGCTTAATATAGATCAATCTAAAATATGTATCTTCATATTCATATATGTAGATATCAATTACATATATGTAATGTATATAGCACCCCAATTCTATTTCTTTGCTTCATCTATTTGATTTGTATTGATTCCAATCAATCTGAAAAAATAGAAAGGCAACTCTTATGGTTCTAATTCCTAGATTTCTGATTATTTCCAATATGAATCCCGGTATCCATCGAAAGAATCAAATCAATGAAGGAAAAATTGTATAGGCATATATTAATAAAAAAAAACCGAGTAATCTTTTTTTTTTGTTTTTTCGCATTCCGAAGAAGTAATTGATTGAGCCGTTGACAGATGATTCAAGGAGTTCTATGGGAACTTCTTCGGATTTCAAAAAGGAGTAACCCCATCGATTTGTAACGTTTGAACCATGATATGAAACGAGTTGATAAAGCATAAATCAAATTTATACAATAATAAAGTAAGTGCGCAATATGTGACTTGCCCAAGGCAAGATCTTATTATGCGTAGTATCTCGTTGGACAATCACTATGTCTATGTTGTTTCCCATAGAAAGTGTGTATCCACTTAATAACAGAACTACTTTCTCTTTGAACAGTAAAGAGGGAAACAAATAAAAAGGGTCCGTTGTTCCTCGTTGTCCATATATAATTCTGGTAAGAGCCGGTTCACCGAAATAGAAAATTTAGCAAGAATTCGGTTGGAAGAAATTGCCTATCATTTGTATCCCCTTTACTTTCGAAATACGAACATGGGAATCATTGAAATATCTGTTTGATTGAAAGGGTATTATTCATATAATACATTACTCCACCAGAATCCAATGGAATTTCGAAATAAAGATATTTTTATTTAAATTGAATTAATATTTGAAAATGAATATTTTCAATTAAGAATTCAATAGTTAAAGTTCAAAACGAGAATGATTTATAAAACAATTGATACAGTTTGATTTGATTACTCAACTCAATTAGTAGTACCCTTAGAGTCCACTTCTTCCCCATACTACGAGTGAAAGGGAAAATGTAAAGACTACCATTAAAGCAGCCCAAGCGAGACTTACTATATCCATGTGAATTATGTCCCCTATCTCTATGAATATGAAGGAATTATTCCATTATTGCTCACTAATAATAGTGGAATCAATGGTGCAGAGTCAAAAAAAAAGGGGGGGGATTCTGACCCAACACTATTGATGAACCAATCCAATAAATACATCTATAACAAGTTCGTATATGATTTCTAGTAGAATCGGGAAACATTAAGCACAAGCAAAATAAAATAGGCAGTGACACCCTTGGAAAGTATCAAGGGAGTGTTACTAATGGAACATGTAGGATAATAAAACCTATTGTTTCTTTTGTTGCCCTTCATAAGTAAAAGGCATAAAAATATGGAATCAAGATAGTATCTATCACATACCTCTATTTCCCATTTGATCT